ATTGGGTAAACCTCATACAATAACTGTCCTAGTTCTACCATATCTTTTATTTCATTTCTTACGGAACAATAACAAGAACTTTTTTGATTATGGATCTACTACTAGAAATTCAATACGTAATTTTAACATTCAATGTATATTCCTGAATAATTGTATTTTTCAATTATTCAACCATTTCATTTTACCAAGTTCAACACTAGCCAGATTGGTCAACATTTATCTGTTTCGATGCAACAACAAGATGTTATTTGTAACAAGTAGTTTTATTGGTTGGTTAATTGGTCACATTTTTTTTATTAAGTGGGTTAAGTTAGTATTATTCTGGATACGGCAAAATCATTTCATTCAATCTAATAAGTACCTTTTTTCAGAATTGAGAAATTTTCTGGCTCGAATCTTTAGTATTCTCTTATTTATCACTTGTGTATACTATTTAGGTAGAATGCCTTTACCTATTATTACTAAAAAACTCAAGGAAACCTCAGCAACGGAGGAAAGCGAGGAAAATGAGGAAGAAAGCGACATAGAAACGACTTCGGAACAAAAAGAAAGGAAACAGGACGAAGAGGGGTCCGCCGAAAAAAACCCTTCTTTTGGTTCCGAAGAAAAAGAAGATCCACACAAAATAAATGAAACAAACAAAATCCCAGCGAATAAAAAAGAAAAAACAAAGGATGAATTCCACTTTAAAGAGACGTACTACAACTCTAAGTATAGCCCGGTTTACGAAGACTCTTATCTTGATATCTATCAAGAACAAGAACTTTTGGAATTAGAAAGTAAAGAAGATAAAAATCTTTTTTGGTTTGAAAAACCGCTTGTCACTTTTCTTTTCGACTGTAAACGATGGAATCGTCCATTTCGATATATAAAAAATGATCGATTTGAAAATGCTGTACGAGATAAAATGTCACAATATTTTTTTTATACATGTCCAAGTGATGAAAAACAAAGAATATCTTTTACATATCCACCAAGTTTATCGACTTTTTCAAAAATGATAGAACGAAAGATATCTTTGTACACGACCGAAAAGCTATCCCACGAGGATAATTATTGGGTTTATATTAATGAACAAAAAAAGCACACCTTGAACAATGAATTAATAAATCGAATAAAAACGCTAGAAAAAAAAACAGGATCCCTTGCTCTAGATGTGCTCGAGAAAAGAATCAGATTATGCAATGATGAAAACGAAAAGGAATGCTTGCCTAAAATGTACGATCCTTTTTTGAACGGACCATATCGCGGAAAAATCAAAAAATTATATTCACGTTCAATCAGGGATGCTTTAATAACTTCTACAGATGCAGAGGGGTCCATAGAAATAGTCTGGATAAATAAAATTCACGGTCTACTTCCTAATGATTCCCCCAAAAAAGAATTTGAATATCCAAAGAATCTCTTTGGTGGAGAATTTTTATCGACAAATATTGGTCATTCCTTAACCTCAACCGGCGAAGTCCCATTGGACTCCCCACCCAGCCTTAATTTAAATTTAAAAAAATTGTCTTTGTTGGCAGAAGAAAAAAGAATTGATTCAGAAAGGCAAGCAAAATGTTTGCAATGGATATTCGATGTAGTTACAACTGATCACAATGATCAAACAATTAGAAATAAAAATAATACAATTTTTTTCCCTGGAATGGAAGAAGTCAAAAAAGAGGTTCCTCGATGGTCATACAAATTGACCGATGATTTGGAAGAACAAGAGGAAGAAAATGAAGAAGAATCAACAGAAGATCATGAAATTCGTTCAAGAAAAGCCAAACGTGTTGTAATTTATACTGATAAGGACGAAACTACCAATACTATTAGTAATACTAGTGATAGTGATCAAGCAGAAGAGGTGTCTTTGATACGTTACTCACAACAATCGGATTTTCGTCGGGATCTAATCAAAGGATCCATGCGTGCTCAAAGACGTAAAACAGTCACTTGGGAAATATTTCAAGCAAATGTGCATTCGCCACTTTTTTTGGATCAAATAGACAAAACATTTTTTTTCTCTTTTGATATCTCCGAAATGATGAATCTCGTTTTTAGGGGTTGGATGGGTAAAGAATCGGAATTTAAAATTTACGATTCTGAGGAGGAAGAAACAAAAGAAAAAGAGAAGAAAAACAAGGAAAAAAAAGAGGAAAATGAACGTATAACAATATCAGAAACTTTGGATAGCATTATATTTGCTCAAGCAATAAGGGGTTCGATGTTAGTAACCCAATCGATTCTTAGAAAATACATTGTATTGCCTTCGTTGATAATAGCTAAAAATGTCGGCCGTATGTTATTATTACAATTCCCTGAGTGGTACGAGGATTTGAAAGATTGGAATAGAGAAATGCATGTTAAATGCACTTATAACGGTGTTCAATTATCAGAAACAGAATTTCCAAAAGATTGGTTAACGGATGGTATTCAGATAAAAATTCTATTTCCTTTCCGTCTGAAACCTTGGCGAAAATCTAAAGTACGATCCCATCATAGAGATACAATGAAAAAAAAAGGAAAAAAAGACAATTTTTGTTTTTTAACAGTCTGGGGAAGAGAAGCGGAACTCCCCTTTGGTTCTCCTCGAAAACAACCTTCTTTTTTTGAACCTATGTTGAAAGAGTTCAAAAAAAAAATTCGAAAAGTGGAAAAAACATTTTATCTTTCTCTAGTTCTAAGAGTTTCTAAAAAAACGAGAAAATGGTTTTTAAAAATTTCAAAAGAAAAAACAAGATGGGTTAGGAAAATAGTTCTAGTTATAAAACGAATAATAAAAGAACTTGAAAAAATAAACCCAATTATCTTATTTGGATTCGGGAAAGTAAAAGTATATGAATCAAACGAAAATAGAAAAGAGTCTATAATCAGTAATAATATTACCGACGAATCAACCATTCAAATTCAATCCACGGATTGGACAAAACATTCACTTATAGAAAAAAAAATAAAGGATCTTGCTGAAAGGACAACCACAATCAGGAATCAAATAGAACAAATCACAAAAGACAAGAAAAAAATAGTTCTAACTCCAGGTATAAGTATTAGCCTTAGCCCTAACAAGACAAATTGTGCTGATAAAAATGCAGAATTGCAAAAATATATTTGGCAAATATTCAAAAGAAAGAGTACCCGATTAATACGTAAATTATACTACTTTATCAAATATTTCATTGAAAGAATATACAGCAATACCCTTCTACGTACCATTAACATTCTTAGGACCAATGCACAACTTTTCTTTGAATCAAAAAAAAAAATGATAAAAAATGTCTTTTACCGCGATGAAACAAATCAAGAAGGGATTGATCAAACAAATAAAAATACAATTCACTTTATTTCGACAATGAAAAAGTCGCTTTCTAATATTTCTAATATTAGTAATAAGAATTCAAATATTTATTGTGACTTATCCTCTTTGTCACAAGCATATGTATTTTACACATTATCACAAGTTCAAGTTAATAACAAGTATTACTTGAAATCTGTACTTCAATATCACGGGATCCATCTTTTTCTTAAAGATAGAATAAAAGATTATTGTGGGACACAAGGACTATTTGATTCCAAACCAAAGCATAAGAAAGTTTATAAGTCTGGAATGAATGAATGGAAAAACTGGTTAAAGAGTCATTATCAATACAATTTTTCTCAAACTCAATGGTCTCGATTAGTACCAAAAAAATGGAGAAATAGAGTCAATCAACATCAACGTTGTACAACTCAAAAAAAAGACTCAATAATAATATTGGATTCATATAAAAAAAACCAATTAATTCATTACGTGAAAAAAAATTATTATGGAATAGACTCATGGACAGGACAAAAAGAAAAATTAAAAAAAAACTACAAATATGATTTTCTAGCACATAAATATATGAATTATGGGGATGGGGGGGACTCATATATTTATGCATCGCCATTACAAGTAAACAGAGATAAAAAAATTCCATATAATTTCAATACACAGAAACCAAAATCATTTTATGTACTAGTAGGTATAGATATTAGTGATTATCTAGGGGACAAATCTAGTCTATATGGAGAAAAAAATCTGGATAGAAAATACTTTGATTGTAGAATTCTCCGGTTTTGTTTTAGAAAAAATATCGATATTGATACTTGGACTAATATGCATATTGGTACCAAGATTAATAAAAATACTAAAGCCGGAATTGATAATTATCAAATAATTTATAATAAAGATATTTATCCTCTCGCGATTCATCAAAAAACGAAACCATCCAATAAAAGAAAAAACTTTTTTGATTGGATGGGAATGAATAAAGAAAAGCTATATCGTCCCATATCAAATCTGGAATCTTGGTTCTTCCCAGAATTTGGACTACTTTATGATGCATATAAGCTTAAACCATGGATTATACCAATCCAATTTCTTCTTTTAAACATTCATAGAAATGAGACTATTAGTCAAAATAAGAACATCAACGGAAATCCAGAAAAGGATCTTAATCTACGATCTAATAAAAAAGAATATCTTGAATTAGAGAATCGGAACCAACAAGAAAAAAAACAAAAGCTAAACCCAAAAGATCTTGGATCAGATACACAACAAGATACACAAAAACAAAAGAAAAAAGAAGATGTTGAAAAAAATGACACAAGATCCGCCATTAAAAAACGTAGAAAGAAAAAACAATTCAAGAGTCAAAAAGAAGCGGAACTCGATTTTTTTCTGAAAAAATATTTCCTTTTTCAATTAAGATGGGATGATTCTTTAAATCAAAGAATGATCAACAATATCAGGGTATATTGTCTACTACTTAGACTGACAAATCTAAAGGAAATTGCTATATCCTCAATTCAAAGAGGAGAGATGCGTCTAGATGTAATGTTGATTCAAAGGGATCTATCTCTTACAGAATTGATAAAAAGGGGAATATTTATTATTGAACCGGTTCGTCTCTCTAAAAAATGGGATGAAGAATTTATTATATATCAAACCCTAAGTATTTCATTGGTCAATAAGAATAAACAACAAGCTGATAGAAGATATATAAAAGAAAGATATCTTGATCAGAATCCTTTTGAGAAATCCATTTCACGACATAGCACTATGTTTGTGAGTGAAGATAAAAAAAACTATGATTTATTTGTTCCTGAAAATATTCTATCTACTAGACGTCGCAGAGAGTTGAGAATTCTAATTTGTTTCAATCCCCGGAAGGGGAATGTTTTAGACGTAGATAGAAATCTAATATTTTTCAACGAAAACAACATAAGTAACTATGGACAGTTTTTGAAAAAGGACAGGCATTTTAATACAGATGCAAATAAAAACAAATTAATTAAATTAAAATTGTTTCTTTGGCCCAATTATCGATTAGAAGATTTAGCTTGTATGAACCGGTATTGGTTTGATACTACTAATGGTAGTCGTTTCAGTATGTCAAGAATACAGATGTATCCACAATTCAGAATTAATTGATAGTATATTTAATATACAATATATACAATATACTAACTATGTTATATATATTAACTATAACTACTATAACTATATAAACAATATATACATAAGTCAAAATAATATAAACTCACTAAGTACTAACTATATATAAATATAATAAATATACCATTATACATTATAAAATTATATTTATAAATTATTATAAATTACATTTATTATTATACGCTATATACACTGTTTATTATTATAGATTATATATTATTATACATTATATACACTAGTATATATATATAGTATCGCTATATATATATACCACTAACTATATATATATATATACTACTAATATGTATATAATATATACTACTAATAATATAACAATACTAGTGATACTACTATAATACTAGTGATACTACTATAATACTAGTGATACTACTATTCTAATACTATTATTATTTAACTATTAAGTATTAGTAGTATCCTATTTATTAGTAGTATTATATTATTTTAATATTAATAGTATAATTTTTATATTTGTTTTTATTTATATTTAGTGTAATATTATTTATAATAGTATAATTTATAGTATTATTATATTATAATTATTTTATTAAAATTATAATTGATATAGTATAGTGTGTAGTGCGTGAGTGAGACATTCGATATATGAAGGCCAAAAGATATACACATATGTTGTGTTACATTATGATACATGGAATTTAATGGCTTATCAACTGAATCTAGAAATAATGAATCGGCAAAATCTTTTTAGGTACAATACAAAGAAATCATTCTCTTTGGTGAGTGCAGAAATAAATTATACCTTTCTATCCAAATCCAATTAATAAATCAAAAAAATTAAAATTGGATTTGGATAGAATAGAAAAATTTGTAAATTGTATTATATATAGATAAGAAAGAGTAAGAATATAAGAGTAAGAGGAAACCTTTTTTGTGTCTACCAGAAAATGACTGGCATTATTATTTCTGATCAGTAAAAAAAAATGGAAAATTATTTTTATTTTATGGTCAAAAATTCATTTATCTCAATTATTTCGCAAGAACAAGAAGAAAAAGAAGAAAACAAAGGGTCTGTCGAATTTCAAGTATTCAGTTTCACCAATAAGATACGGAGACTTACTTCACATTTGGAATTGCATAAAAAAGATTTTTTATCTCAGAGGGGTTTAAGAATAATTCTGGGAAAACGTCAACGGCTGCTGGCGTATTTGTCAAAGACAAATAGAGTACGTTATAAGAAATTAGTTGATCAGTTGAATATTCGGGAGCCAAAAACCCGTTAATTCGAAGATTCATTTGAATTTTTTTTTTAGATTTTTCTATTTTGTTTGATTTTGATGAACCTCATTTTGAAAAATTCATAGAATAATGAATCGGGGAAAAAGATATGACTTTACCGGCTACAAGAAAAGATCTTATGATAGTCAATATGGGTCCTCACCACCCATCAATGCACGGTGTTCTTCGACTGATCGTTACTCTCGATGGTGAAGATGTTATTGACTGCGAACCCATACTAGGTTATTTACACAGAGGAATGGAAAAAATTGCGGAAAACCGAACAATTGTACAATATTTGCCTTATGTAACACGTTGGGATTATCTAGCAACTATGTTCACAGAAGCAATAACAGTAAATGCACCAGAACAATTGGGAAATATTCAAGTACCTCAAAGAGCCAGCTATATCAGAGTCATTATGCTAGAGCTAAGTCGTATAGCTTCTCATTTGTTATGGCTTGGACCTTTTATGGCAGATATTGGGGCACAGACTCCCTTTTTCTATATTTTTAGAGAGAGGGAATTGATATATGATCTATTTGAAGCTGCCACAGGTATGCGAATGATGCATAATTATTTCCGTATCGGAGGAGTAGCTGCCGATTTACCTCATGGCTGGATAGATAAATGTTTGGATTTTTGCGATTATTTTTTAACAGGAGTTGACGAATATCAAAAACTTATTACGCTAAATCCCATTTTTTTGGAACGAGTTGAGGGAGTGGGCATTATTGGGGGAGAGGAAGCAATAAATTGGGGCTTATCAGGACCAATGTTACGAGCTTCCGGAATCCAATGGGATCTTCGTAAAGTTGATCAATATGAGTGTTACAATGAATTCGATTGGGAAGTCCAATGGCAAAAAGAAGGAGACTCATTAGCTCGTTATTTAGTACGAATCCATGAAATGACAGAATCCATAAAAATTATTCAACAGGCTCTAGAAGGAATTCCGGGGGGACCCTATGAAAATTTAGAAGTCCGACGCTTTGATAGAGCAAAAGATTCCGAATGGAATGATTTTGAATATAGATTCATTAGTAAAAAACCTTCGCCCAATTTTGAATTGTCAAAACAAGAACTTTACGTCAGAGTAGAAGCCCCAAAAGGGGAATTAGGCATTTTTCTGATAGGAGATCAAAGTGTTTTCCCCTGGAGATGGAAAATTCGTCCGCCAGGTTTCATCAATTTGCAAATTTTGCCTCAGCTAGTTAAAAGAATGAAATTGGCTGATATCATGACGATATTAGGTAGTATAGATATTATTATGGGAGAAGTTGATCGTTGAAATGATAATTGATATAACAGAAGTACAAACTATCAATTCTTTTTCTGGATCGGAATTCTTAAAAGAGGTTTATGAACTTATATGGCTCTTTGTCCCTATTTTTATACTGATATTGGGGATCATAACAGGTGTACTAGTAATTGTGTGGTTAGAAAGAGAAATATCCGCAGGGATACAACAACGCATTGGACCTGAATATGCCGGTCCATTAGGGATTCTTCAAGCTTTAGCGGATGGAACAAAACTACTTTTTAAAGAGGATCTTATACCCTCTAGAGGGGATAGTCGTTTGTTCAGTGCCGGGCCAACAATAGCGGTCATATCTATTTTACTAAGTTATTTAGTAATTCCTTTTGGGTATAACCTTGTTCTAGCCGATCTCAGTATAGGTGTTTTTTTATGGATCGCCATTTCAAGTATTGCTCCTATTGGACTTCTTATGTCAGGATATGGATCGAATAATAAATATTCTTTTTCAGGTGGTCTACGAGCTGCTGCTCAATCCATTAGTTATGAAATACCATTAACTCCATGTGTGTTATCCATATCTCTACGTGTGATTCGTTAGAATATGAACTTTTTTTATTTTAGGAAAGGGATTAAATGTATTGAATAGATATAGTTATTTTTTTATTCATCATTCAGATTTAGGTCAATGAGTTAAACTAGATAGTCATATGAGTGAAACAAAACAGCTTATAAATTTGCAGTAAGAAAATGGATTCTCATTCCCTATGTACAAGAGTAAAGTGGAAGTAAACATAAGCAGTGTAAACTGTTTACCCCAAGGTTGAAATTGCTTGATTAGTCTTTTCATGTCTTGAAGCGGGTACAAAGGATCAACTGTATGGAGTTTCGACTATAGTCTTGTACGTATTACCATATGGGGGATCAATCAAAAATGAGTGGACAAGTAGGAACACCAAGATACACAAAAGATTAGTAATAGAGATAATGTAAAGTCTCAAAAGAGATATTTATGCATAAAATGAATCCAAATTAGGGCTTTAAGTTAGTAGAAATGATAAAGCAGTACTTCCTTAGGATTCCTATCTAGAGTATGCTCCTATTCATTGATTAAAGAAATGACTATCAAGAACGAATTAATCCTCTTTTTTCAGAGCCCCCCCTCTTTCTTCTGAGAAACAAGAACAGGAACAAAAGAAACAGAATGCAATATCAATATATGGAATAGGAAAATAACTGAATAATAAAATATCTTTAGTTATTCTTTCTTTACTGCATACATACATATGCAATTCTTATGAGGATTCATGAATTAGTGGCTAATTCTTTCTTTTTCGTAATAAAAAAAAGATGTATCAAACTGTCTTGTCTATTGACCAAAAATGAGTATTTTATTGAAGTAATAAAATATTACTGAACAAAGAAAATTTATTTTTTTTTTAAGAGAATGAGATCAATTCGGAAGCGCTTTTTTCTAGCAAACAGAATTTCCTCGGTCTCATTTTGGACTCTCCAATCTTTATTATTCTTATTCTATTTATTCCCCAATAGATAATTAATATTAATACCGAACTAGTCCTTATATTTATTTGTGGCCGCAGAGGAGCCGTATGAAGCTGAGGCTTCATGTACGGTTCTGGAATAGCGACGGAAACGGTGATGTTATCGCCGACTATAATTATCTAACAGTTCAAGTACAGTTGATATAGTTGAGGCACAGTCAAAATATGGTTTTTGGGGGTGGAATTTATGGCGTCAACCTATAGGATTCATAGTTTTTTTCATTTCTTCTCTAGCGGAATGTGAGAGATTACCTTTTGATTTACCAGAAGCAGAGGAGGAATTAGTAGCAGGTTATCAAACCGAATATTCAGGTATCAAATACGGTTTGTTTTACGTTGCTTCTTACCTAAATTTGTTAGTTTCTTCATTATTTGTAACAGTTTTTTACTTAGGTGGGTGGAATTTCTCTCTTCCATACATAGTTCTTCCTGAACTTTTCGGAATAAAAAAAATGGGGGGGATCTTTGGAATGACAATTGGTATATTTATTACATTAGCTAAAGCCTATTTGTTCCTGTTTATTCCTATCACAACAAGATGGACTTTGCCTAGAATGAGAATGGACCAACTATTAAATCTTGGATGGAAATTTCTTTTACCCATTTCTCTAGGTAATCTATTATTGACAACTTCTTCCCAACTTGTTTCACTATAAATAACAGAATACGATAACGCTATTCTAAATTTATAACCTCTTTCAAACAAGAGAAAGAAATATTAACTTCTTTATTTCATGGATATCTACGATATGTTTCCTATGGTGACTGGATTCATGAATTATGGTCAACAAACAGTACGAGCTGCAAGGTATATTGGTCAAGGTTTTATGATTACTTTATCCCATGCAAATCGTTTACCTGTAACTATTCAATATCCTTATGAAAAATCAATCACATCAGAGCGTTTCCGGGGGCGAATCCATTTTGAATTCGATAAATGTATTGCTTGTGAAGTATGTGTTCGTGTATGCCCTATAGATCTACCTGTTATAGATTGGAGATTGGAAACAGATATTAAAAAGAAACAATTGCTTAATTATAGTATTGATTTTGGGGTCTGTATATTTTGTGGTAACTGTGTCGAGTATTGTCCAACAAACTGTTTATCAATGACTGAAGAATATGAACTTTCCGCTTATGATCGTCATGAATTGAATTATAATCAAATTGCATTGGGTCGGTTACCAATATCAATAATAGGAGATTACACAATTCAAACAATTATGAATTCAACTCAAATCAACAAAATAAACAAGGATAAATCTCTTGATTCAAGGACGATTACCAATTAGTAAGATCCTTTTTTTTTGATATATTGATTATATTTGATATATCCAATTTGATATATACAACGATATTAAATATATATACAACGATATTAAATATATAATGATATTAAATATATATATTAATTAAATATTAAATATATAATTAAAAATTTATAATTTTTATAATTAGAAGATTTTAGTATATTAGTATATATTTTACTATATTAGTATATATGTTATTAGTATCTATATATATTAGATATATATATATAGATATATATTATTAATATATTAAATATATTATTAATATATTAAATATTTATTAATATATTAATATAATTTTATAATATAAATAATATAATTAAAATATAATTATAATTCATAATTTATTATTTATAATTAGAATTTGTTTATAATAATTTGTTTATAATTTATATAAGTTTATAATAAGTTTATAATTTATATTTATAATTAATAATTATAAATTATTATATTTATTATATAATAAATATAATAAAAACAAATTAATAATACATATAATAAATATAATAATTCTAATAAATAATACATATAATAAATATAATAATTCTAATAAATAATACAAAAAATACAAATTATATCTACATTAATCCACTACATAAATTCACACTACATTAAGATTTAATTCAATTAGGGACGTAGCATATACAAGAAAAACAGGGTAACCTTTTTTCCGGGATTATTCAAAAAAAGGTCATAAAAAATTGCACCTTATCCATATTTTATACATTATACATAATGGATTTAACTGGACCAATACATGATATTCTTGTAGTATTTCTGGGATTAGCTCTTATATTAGGAGGCCTAGGAGTAGTTTTACTTACCAATCCAATTTATTCTGCCTTTTCTTTGGGATTGGTTCTTGTTTGTATATCCTTATTCTATATTCTATTGAACTCCTATTTTGTAGCTGCCGCACAGCTCCTTATTTATGTGGGAGCTATAAATGTCTTAATCATATTTGCTGTGATGTTCATGAAGGGTTTAGAATACTTCAATGATTTCCCTCTTTGGACCGTGGGAGATGGGGTCACTTCGCTGGTTTGTACAAGTATTCTTTTTTCACTAATTACTACTATCCCAGATACATCATGGTACGGGATCATTTGGACTACAAAACCAAACCACATTATAGAGCAGGACCTTATAAGTAATGTTCAACAAATTGGGATTCATTTATCAACAGATTTTTTTCTTCCATTTGAGCTCATCTCCATAATTCTTTTAGTTGCCTTGATAGGTGCAATTACTATGGCTCGTCAATAATAATTAGTATTATATAATTATTAGATAATAAAGAAATAAAAACTAAATGCTTAGCACTAATAAATACTTAGCATTAAAAAAATACTTAAGATTAGCACTAAAAAAAAAGAGGTCTTTTTTTTGTCATGTGTTATTGTTAAGACATTTATTTTCCTTCAAATATATTTGGATATTTATAGTTCATATATGAATGGATATTAATCTAAGAAACCCATAGATAAAAAGTATTCCAAGGTATTTGATTCTACCTTTTTTTTTCTATCGCGAATACTTTTGTTCTGAATTTTGTCCTGGAAATTTTACTTTCTGAAATTTGTATTTTAGAAAAAACTTAAAACAGTTGAATTGTTTGTTGAAATCAATTGAGATTGATAAGGAGTTAGTCAATGATGTTTGAGCATGTACTTTTTTTGAGTGCATATTTGTTTTCTATCGGTATTTATGGATTGATCACAAGTCGAAGCATGGTTAGAGCACTTATGTGTCTTGAGCTTATACTAAATTCGGTTAATATGAATCTTGTCACATTTTCTGATTTATTTGATAATCGACAATTAAAAGGAGACATTTTCTCGATCTTTGTTATAGCTATTGCAGCGGCTGAAGCAGCTATTGGTCTAGCTATTGTTTCGTCGATCTATCGTAACAGAAAATCGACGCGTATCAATCAATCAAATTTGTTGAATAAATAGTTCTGTTCTAATGATATAACTAAATTGGAACCAATAATCATATACATATAATTTAATACTCATAAAAAAAATTAAAATACATATCATATACTAATTACATATACCAAGATAAGATAATAAATAAAATATACATATATGCAAACTAACTAACTCTATTCTATATAGAGTTAGTTATCATGTATAATAAATCATGTATAATTATATAATATGTATGTGTAATATTACTAAGTGTGATATAATAATATAATGGATAATAAATAAACTGAATAAATAAACTGAATAGAATAATATTGTATATATATATAATAATTATTTATAGTTTATATATATATAATAATTGTTATATAATAACAAAATATAAATAATATATATATATATATATATATATATATATATATATATAATTATATATTAATATATATATAATAATATATAATATATATATAATAATATATAATAAATAAAAATAAAATATATATAATAAATAATATTTACTAATACTAACTGAATCCGAATAATATTTTATAATATAAATTTATAATATAAAATATTATTAAAAAAAAAAAATAATATAATACAATTATAATACAATTTATAAATAATACCAAAATTGGATATAATATATAAGTAATATCAAAATAACATTTAATAAAAATTAAATTTAATTTATAAAAATATTAATTATTAACTTAATCAAAATAAAAATAATATTGTTATTGTAATATAATACTCTTATTGTAATAATATTGTAATTAATATAATATTGTGATTAGTGTTGTAATAATACTATAAGTACTAAAATACTAATAATATAACTTAACTAAACTATATATACTATACATAACTTATATACATATATTATAAATATATACATAACTTATATACATATATTAATTTTAATTAATAAATATATAAATTTGAACAACAAATTATATAAATTGATTAATATATCAAATTAATATTAATAAATAATATAATAATATTAATATAAAAATAAAATAATAATATTATAATATATAATAAATTCTAATAATAATAATAAATAATATCAATATAAATTCTATTTATATATTTTATAGATATTATATAGATTTATATATATATAGATATAAATAGAATATCAAATATTATATAATATATAAAATAAAAAAAAATATATATTATATTAGGATATGTCTTATCACAAAGCTTTACCTAATCTAATATATATATATATAATAGAATTTAGATATTTTTATATAGATTTAATATTTAATAAAAAAAATAATAATTTATTATATAATATTATAGTTTATGATAAAACATGATTAATTAGTACTAACATAATTAATAATTTATTTGATTTATCAGTTATATTAGTTATTATTTTATTAATATTAGTTAGTATTAGCACATGACATGGACGATTCATATCACTACGTTTGCTGAACTATAAATCAAAATCCCTTGGCCCTTTTCTCATGAACAGATCCAGAAGTATATGGATAGATTCTCAAAAAAAAATTCTGGTAAACCACTGATTCGTCTGGTGTCTACAGTATATGGATTTATTTACTATTGATTTTACTAGAACCAGATCGAAAATTTTTATGTTAAAAACTGAAGCCTATAGATCCAATGTCACATTCAGTAAAGATTTATGATACATGTATAGGGTGTACTCAATGTGTACGGGCGTGCCCTACGGATGTTTTGGAAATGATACCTTGGTCGGGATGTAAAGCTAAGCAAATTGCCTCCGCTCCAAGAACCGAAGATTGCGTAGGTTGTAAGAGATGTGAATCCGCCTGTCCAACAGATTTTTTGAGTATCCGTGTTTATTTATGGCATGAGACAACTCGCAGCATGGCACTAGCTTACTGATACGTTACAAAAAAATCCACTTGAATCATTTGATTCCTCTTTACTGACAAAAACCCGTGCTCAGAATTAAACAAAAAATATTTTATTGAGTACGGGTTTTTCTGGTCAAAGCGTATCTTGTCTTTACCACGAGTTATTTTCCTTGGTTAACAATAATTGTTGTTTTTCCGATATTCGCGGGCTCTTCCATTCTTTTGCTCCCGCATAGGGGAAATAAGGTAGTGCGTTGGTATACTATATGTATATGTTTATTAGAACTTCTTATAACGACCTATGCATTCTGTTATCATTTTCAATTGGACGACCCGTTAATCCAATTAGAAGAAGATTTTAAATGGATAAATATTTTTGATTTTCACTGGAGACTGGGAATCGATGGACTTTCCATAGGACCTATTTTACTGACAGGATTTATCACTACTTTAGCTACTTTAGCGGCTTGGCCAGTTACTCGAGATTCGCGATTGTTTCATTTCCTGATGTTAGCAATGTACAGTGGTCAAATAGGATCATTTTCCTCTCGAGACCTTTTACTTTTTTTTATCATGTGGGAGTTAGAATTAATTCCTGTCTATTTACTTTTATCCATGTGGGGGGGTAAAAAACGTCTGTACTCAGCTACAAAGTTTATTTTATACACTGCGGGGGGTTCCATTTTTCTTTTAATAGGAGTTCTAGGTATGGGTTTATATGGTTCCAATGAACCAACATTAAATTTTGAAACATTAGCTAATCAATCGTATCCCATAGCATTGGAAATACTATTTTATTTTGGCTTCCTTATTGCTTATGCTGTCAAATCACCGATTATACCCCTACATACATGGTTACCAGATACCCATGGGGAAGCACATTACAGTACATGTATGCTTCTAGCCGGAATCTTATTAAAAATGGGAGCATATGGGTTGATTCGGATCAATATGGAATTTTTATTCCACGCTCATTCCATATTTTCACCATGGTTGGTAATAGTAGGAACAATACAAATAATTTATGCCGCTTCAACCTCTCTCGGTCAACGCAATTTAAAAAAGAGAATAGCCTATTCTTCCGTATCTCACATGGGTTTCACAATTATAGGAATTGGTTCGATAACCAACACAGGACTTAATGGAGCTATTTTACAATTACTCTCTCATGGATTTATTGGTGCTGCCCTTTTTTTCTTGGGGGGAACAAGTTGTGATAGAATACGTCTTGTTTATCTTGACGAAATGGGAGGGATATCTATTCCAATGCCAAAAATCTTTACTATGTTTAGTAGTTTCTCAATGGCTTCTCTTGCATTGCCAGGAATGAGTGGTTTTGTTGCGGAATCCGTAGTCTTTTTTGGAATAATTACCAGTCAAAAATATCTTTTTATGCCAAAAATACTAATTACTTTTGTAATGGCAATTGGAATGATATTAACTCCTATTTATTCATTATCTATGTCACGCCAGATGTTCTATGGATACAAGTTAGTCAATCTTCCAAACTCTTTTTTTTTAGATTCTGGACCACGAGAACTATTTGTTTCGATCTGTATCTTTATACCTGTAATAGCGATTGGTATTTATCCCGATTTGGTTATTTCATTATCAGTTGACAAGGTACAAGCTATTCTATCTAATTATTACGATAGATAGTCTTCACATCTCAAGTTTTTTTGAAAACCATTTAGCTCAAAAAGTCAAAAGGTTCTCAAAAAAACTTACACAAACTTTCTTTATCTGTGGGACGATTTTTTTTTATTTCTTCTTCAATAAGTTTATTCAATTAGATGCTAAATTAGTATCTAATTGAATATGAATGAACCATAACTATGTAGTCCTATTCCTAATAGATTAACCCCAAAATAGCATATCCAAATTATCAGAAATCCTATAGAAGCCACAATTGCCGAATTCGCACCTTGCCAACCTTGTGTTGTTCTAGTATGTGAATAAATTGCGTATATAGTCCAAGTAATAAATGCCCAAGTTTCTTTAGGGTCCCAATTCCAATAGGATCCCCATGCCTCATTAGCCCATACTGCTCCAGAAAGAATACCCATAGTTAAAAAAGTAAATCCTAGACTAATGACACGAGAACTCCAATAATCCAATCTTTGTATCAATTGATATTTGTAATAATTTTTAAAAGAAGAAGAAGAAAAAGAAGTGTTTTGTAAAACATTTTTGTTTTCATTCAAGTATTCGATCTCACCAAAGAAAAATGACCTAATTAAGAAATTCTTGTTTTTACCAAAAAATTCGATATTTCTTCGAAATGCAATGACTAGAAGAGCAATTGAAAATAAGGATCCAACTAAAAGAGCTGCATAACTCAATAACATCATACTTACATGCATGATTAACCAATGGGACCGTAGAGCAGGTATTAATATTGCGGATTGACGCATTTCAGTTGAAAGACCTGAAGTGGCAAAGCCTTGAGTAAAAATAGCACTTGGTGTGGTTATTGCGCTTAAATCGTTTTTCTTTTTATGATTCCCTATTTTAGGAATCATATGAATTATAGCAAAACTCCACGAAAGGAACATTAATGATTCGTATAAATTACTTAATGGGAAATGTCCCGAATAAATCCAACGAATAACCAATAATCCTGTTATCAACAAAAAGGTAGCTATCATCCCCCTTTCCAACGAATTACATAATCCTACGATTTTGTGGACTAAAAAGGTCATCAAATGAATCGTAATTACAATTGAAATGATCGAAAAAGAGATATGAGTTAATATATGTTCTAAAGTTACAAATATCATAAAAGAAGGAGTCCAATTACAGAATTCAAATCAGGAATTAAATAAATTATAGAATCTATAATGTTGTTATTTTTAGAGGATGCCGCCACTCGGACTCGAACCGAGATGCTCTAGCACTGCTTCCTAAGAGCAGCGTGTCTACCGATTTCACCATGGCGGCTTGCTTGAAATAATAATAGCCCATTCATTTCAAATCGTCGAGATTCAAGGATTTAATGTAATATTGTTTAAGTTGAAATTTATAATAATTAATTATATTTATTAATAAAAAAATTGAATTATAAATTAATATTAATTATAAATTATATATTAATAATATAATTTTTTTAATTTTTATTTTGAACTATTTACATATTATATTACGCAACTCGGTATCATTAAATTGTATTACTAAATGTACTCCTTGTATAACATTTATGGGAAGATTTACCAAACAAATCAATTAGGTATTGGACTAGACATATAAAAAAAAAGAGTTGCAATTTCTATTGTAATTGTACTTTTCACAAAAAAAATTTATTTTAAAATAAGTAAATTTCTTGTGTGAAAAGTTAGTTGCGGTAAGTCAAAATTACCATCTCGCAAATTAGAATTATAGTATAATGAAAAAAAAAAAATTAAATTCCGTATCTCATTTTTCTATTTTTTCTTTAAATTAAAAGAAAAAATAGAAAAAGATTAAAAAATAATAATAGTTAAAACCAGTATAGTTATAGTAAGACAGAGAAAATCCTCTTCTACATACCACAACAGTTAGTTCTAGCTTATATTGAATTGAAGAATTTAAAACAAAACATCAATTTATTTAATGCGACCCCTTTGTCTTATAAAATAAAAGTTTGAATTATTTGAACTATGTCAATTCAGATTAGTCCAAGGCCTTATTACTCGTTTGGTCGCACAAAAAAACTTTTTGAATGCCCTGTGGATACTGATTTAGCTAAAGAAAAAGCCTTTAGCGAAGCCAAATATCCTTTTTTCTTCCAAATACTTTTACGAATACGTTTTTTTGACATAGAAGTACGTTTTTTTGGAACTGCCATTCAAAAATAAAGAGTTATTCATTTTTATCATTGGATGTGAAAGACATGTATTGTTCAAAAAGGATCGTCCTTTTTTTTTTTCATTATTTATTATCTATACTTTACTTAATTTATTACATGGATAACAATTTTTCATAACATACAAATAGTTTCTACATAACAAACAAAAAAAAATATATATTGTATTGATTTGTTTTGTGCACATCCCATATAGTCTTTGTACTACAAAAAAAAATTTCCTTTATAATTTCGTATCTCTATTACATACAAATACAATCTTCAAATCAAAAAAAAAACCTGATTGTTTTGTTATCTTTTTTTTTTATAGCTCAGTTAAAGTGTTTACGGTATCTATTACCACTAAAAAGAAATTGATTGCCATTCAGAAAGAACAAAAAAGTTTCCAACTCATATTTGATTTTAGTCTGATATTTTTATAACACATTTCATAAATAAAAAAAAGTATAAAGAATCTTTTCCCATCTCTTTTTAATATAATTAAAAAGAATTTCATTTTTATTTTCTATTAATTTAATCGATCACTAATTTAATTGATCAATTTCAAAGTGACTATCCATAATTTGAACTTAAATAAAACTACTACTATAGTTTATAGTTAGTCTGTTAAACAAGACATTACCAGATAAGGTGGTAATTTTAGTAATATCTAGTAATATCTTATTTTAGTTATATACCAAATAAGAAACATTCTAGGATTCTATTTATGATAAGCATAAGTTTTCTTATTGAATGAATTGGAATTCAATCAATCAGTTCCACAATGAATTATAATAAATCCACAATGAATTATAATAAAGTTCCTTTTTATTGAATTCTGTTATTAGCGGATACTGGGTCCATATCTGAACCAAGTACTTTATTTGGTGGTGTTGGTGGAACTTTTTTTACTATACTATATGGTTATAAATCATCAAAACAGTAGAATAATTAAAAATTTCATATTTTTTTTGATCTTAATCTTAATTTAAATTTCATAAAAATTTATCTTTAGTGAATAGCCAGGTAATCAATTTAACCTAGTCATTTGGTCATATCATTCGATTAAACGAATTGGAACTTTTTTAATTATTTAATAATATATGGTAAAAGTCAGATCAATTAAGAATTCAAATATTTGAGTTTTTCATAAATTTTTTGCTGATTTGTTTTATTCTTGTTCCTTCAAAAATAGATAAGAGTTGGTGAATCGGAAAAAATTAAATTAATAAGAAAAGAAAAGAATTTTAAATTTGCTTTCTTATGGAACATACATATCAATATGCATGGATAATACCTTTCCTTCCACTCCCTGTTACTATGTCAATAGGATTTGGACTTCTACTTTTTCCAACAGCAACAAAAAATATGCGTCGTATGTGGGCTTTTCCTAGTATTTTACTACTAAGCATAGCCATGGTTTTTTCGGCCAATCTGTCTATTCAACAAATAAATGGAAGTTTTATTTATCAATATCTATGGTCTTGGACCATCAATAATGATTTTTCTTTAGAGTTTGGATACTTTATTGATCCGCTTACTTCTATAATGTTAATATTAATCACTACCGTTGGAATTATGGTTCTTATTTATAGTGACAATTATATGTCTCATGATCAAGGATATTTGAGATTTTTTGCTTATATGAGTTTTTCCAATGCTTCAATGTTGGGATTAGTTACTAGTTCCAATTTGATACAAATTTATATTTTTTGGGAATTAGTAGGAATGTGTTCGTATTTATTAATAGGTTTTTGGTTCACACGACCAATTGCAGCAAGTGCTTGTCAAAAAGCTTTTGTAACTAACCGTGTAGGGGATTTTGGTTTGTTATTAGGAATTTTAGGTTTTTATTGGATAACGGGAAGTTTCGAATTTCGGGATTTGTTCGAAACATTTAATAAGTTGATTCATAATAATGAGGTTAATTCTTTATTTACTACTCTGTGTGCCTCCCTATTATTCCTCGGTGCAGTTGCTAAATCCGCACAATTCCCCCTTCACGTGTGGTTACCTGATGCCATGGAGGGACCTACTCCTATTTCGGCTCTTATACATGCTGCTACTATGGTAGCGGCGGGCATTTTTCTTATGGCTCGGCTTCTTCCTCTTTTCACAGGCATAGCTTATATAATGAATCTAATTTCTTTGATAGGTGTAATAACACTACTATTAGGAGCTACTTTGGCTCTTGCTCAAAGAGACATTAAAAGAAGTTTAGCCTATTCTACAATGTCTCAATTGGGTTATATTATGTTAGCCCTAGGGCTAGGTTCTTATCGAGCTGCTTTATTTCATTTGATCACTCATGCCTATTCTAAAGCATTATTGTTTTTGGGATCCGGATCTATTATTCATTCAATGGAACCCCTTGTTGGATATTCACCCGATAAAAGTCAGAATATGGCTCTTATGGGCGGTTTGACAAGATATGTTCCAATTACAAGAACTACGTTTTTATTAGGTACACTTTCTCTTTGTGGTATTCCCCCTCTTGCTTGTTTTTGGTCTAAAGATGAAATTCTTAGTGAAAGTTGGTTGTATTCACCAATTTTCGCAGTAATAGCTTGTTTTACAACAGGACTAACTGCCTTTTATATGTTTCGGGTGTATTTACTTACCTTTGAAGGGTATTTACATGTTCATTTTCAAAATTACAGTGGAACTCAAAATAGCTCATTTTATTCAATATCTTTATGGGGAAAAGAAGCACCCAAGGAGGTCAACATAAATTTACTTTTCTCAATGACGAGAATGAATAATAATGAAAGCATTTATTTTTTTTCTAAAAATACATATCAATTTGATGGGAATGTCAAAAATCGGATGCGATACGTTACTACTCGTTTCTTGAAAAAATATACTTCTATGTATCCCCACGAATCGGACAATACTATGTTATTTCCTTTGCTTGTATTGGTAGTATTGACTTTGTTCGTTGGATTCATAGGAATTGCTTTCAATCAAGGGGAAATAGATTTTGATCTATTATCAAAATGGCTGGCTCCATCAAAAAATCTTTTACATCTAAATTCAGACTATTCCGTAGACTGGTATGAATTTTTGACAAATGCATTTTTTTCAGTAAATATAGCTTTTTTGGGAATATTTGTAGCATCCATTTTTTATGGGTCTGCTTATTCATCTTTCAAAAATTTGGACTTAATCAATTCATTTGTTAAAATAGGCCCTAAAAAAAGAGTTTTTTTTGACCAAATAGTAAATGTTGTATATAATTGGTCGTATAATCGCGGTTATATAGATTTTTTCTACGCAAAGGTCGTAACTGGGGGTATAAGAGGGTTAGCTAAACTAACTCATTTTTTGGATAGATGCATAATTGATGGAATTACAAACAGTGTTGGGGTTATAAGTTTCTTTGCGGGTGAAGGAATTAAATATTTAATAGGGGGTGGACGAATCTCGTCTTATCTCTTTTTGTATTTATCTTTTGTATTACTATTTTTATTAATTTATTTTTTGTTTTTGAGTAGTTTATAAACTATAATAATTTTAAATTTTTTTTTTTTAATTTTAATTTTGATCTTAAATAAATATAAATAAAAAAAAGTCAAAAATGAAGTCAAAAATAAGTATGAATAAAAATGAGTTAAGTTAAGATAAAAGATAAAATTTAAATAAAATTAATAAAAAAAAAATAATAGATAGATTAATTTTGATAAAAATACGTATATTTACATAACATAATAAATATACGTATAAAGAAATATAATTATATATTATTATATTATATGATATAAATTGATATCAATTTTATAAAAAATTTGATATCAATTTTTATTATTATAAATAAAAAATGAAAAAATAAATTTATTATTCATTATATTTTATACTTATACTACATTTTTACTTATACTACATAATGTTTTATACATAGTTTTATACATATTTTTTTACATATTTTTTTTTTTTATTTTATATTATGTATATATATATACTTATTATATTAATATTATTATATTATTATTAATATTATTATATTATCTAATTATACAATTACTAATATATTTATTATACAATT